TTTTTTTACTTTTTCGGTTTTTTAAAAAAAAAAAAAAAGTTTTTTTGGGGAAATTGTTTTGGTAGGTTTTTCTTGGGGACCAAAAATTTTTTAGGTTTTTGGGTGGCCAGCCGGCCAATTTAAAAAAAGGGGTTTATTATTAAATTTTATTTCTATTTTACACCCCCCCTTTTTTTCTTTTTTTACAAAAAAGGATTTTAAAAAACCATATTTTCCCAAAAAGTTTTACACAAGAAGTTTTAGATACTTATATGTTTTTTTAGGCAAAGAAATTATTATATAATAAAATATTTGTTTAATATAGATAAATATTTTACATTATTAATATAGGATATAAACAATACAATTTATTTAATTAATATTAATATTATTTATAATATAATCAATTATATTAATTATAATAATATAATTATTTAATTAAATTAATCTATTATAAATATATAATTATATATATATTAATATAATGAATTTAATTATATACTATCTCATATTATATTAAAAGTAACATTATATTAATTTAAATAATTTATATTATTTAATCTTTACCATATAGTTAAAAAAAGGTAAAGATTAAATATAGAAGAAGATTTACAACATTTCATGCTTTGTTAGTTCCGTAGTTATCTTTTTTATATATAATAGAGAAGTTGTTGTTGTCATGATGGAGATATTATTCTAACTTTTTTAGTTTTTTAAGTCATTATTTTTTTTCTTATTTCTCAATGTTTTTAATTTAGTATGTTTTGAGTTATTAATTTTTTTATTGTATTTGATCAATTTATTTTCTTAAAAGTTTTATTCTTGCTTATTTATTCATTTTTTCTTTGTATCATATGTAAGATTTTAAAGACTAAAAGTTCTTTTTGCAGTGATTTGATTTAATTATCAATTAATTTGGAATTAGCAAATGATTTAATTTTGTCATGTTTCGTGGCCAGCAGACGCGGGTTAGACGATTAATGTAAATGAATATTTCGGTTAAGGCAGGTATTTTTAAATTTTAGAATTAATTTACCAATTTTATGAGGTGGAATTTTAATTTTTTTTTTTAATTCTTATTATGATTCTGTGAAACTTAATTAATAAACTAGGATTAGATACCCTATTATTTTAAGTGTTAATTTTGTTTACCTGGGTAGTATAAGTTATGATCTTTAAACCTAAAGAATTTGGCGGTATCTTATTCCATTTAGAGGAATCTGCCCCGTAATTGATAATGCACGATTAACTTTACTTAATTTATTTGTTTGTATATCTCCGTTATAAGAAAATCTTTTTGGAGTTATAATTTTCTTGATTTATAATTTTAAAATATTTCAGGTCAAGTTGCAGCTTATAATTAAGAGGAGGTGGATTACAATAAATTTTAATTTATTATGGATTTAATATTGAAATATTGTAAATGAAGGTGGATTTAATAGTAATTTGAATTACTTAATTTAATTGATATTGGCTCTAAGATGTGTACACATCGCCCGTCACTCTCATTATAAATACTTTACTTTAATTTAAAGTTATTTTCAGTGTAGATGAGATAAGTCGTAACATAGTAGATGTACTGGAAAGTGTATCTAGAAAGATTATCAAGATGAAACTTATTAGTAAAGTATTTCATTTACACTGAAAAAATTTCTGTGCAATTCAGGATTTCTTGATATTTATAATATTATTATTTGTTTTTGTGTGTTTTATTATTTAATAGAAGTAATTTTATTTTATTTTGTCTAAGTCTTTTTTTAAAAATTGATTATTATTATTATAGTTTATTAGTAAAGTAATTGAATTATGAAATATTAATTTAAATAAATAAAAGTATATTTTGTTTATTGTCCCCCCTGTATCCGGGTTTATCCAAATTTTAGTATATATTTTCTATTCTCGATTTAAGTTGATCTATAAATAAATTTTTTTTAATGTAGTATAATTATTAAAAATTTTTTTATAGAAAAGAAAAGTTATTCCTTTCTTAAGATATCTAGTTTCCTGAGAGAAAAAATTAAATTTTTTAATTTTGATGTTTTTATTTTATTTTTTAATATAAAATATTAATTTATTTATTTTTTAGGGGATAAGCTCTAAAAATAAATATCCTATAATTTATATAATTTTGAATATAAAAATAAGCTTTAAATCAGCTATTTTTATGATTACGTTTTAGTTCATTATTGTTAATTATGATTTTATAATTATTTTAGATTTTTTATTAAGATAATTAATTTAATATTTAAATGTTTGTAATAATGATGGAATTAGTATATTTATTTTGTTTATAATATTTTTTATAATAAATTTATTATAAGGAACTAGGCAAATTAATTTCCGCCTGTTTATCAAAAACATGTCCTCTTGATAATATTTTGAGGTCTGACCTGCTCACTGAAAATTTTGAAGAGCCGCGGTATTTTGACCGTGCAAAGGTAGCATAATCATTAGTCTTTTAATTAGAGGCTGGAATGAATGGTTTGACGAGAAATTAACTGTCTCTTAATAAATTTTAAAATTTAACTTTTGAGTTAAAAGGCTTAAATTTTTCTTTAGGACGAGAAGACCCTATAGAGCTTAACATCTAAATTAGATATTTTTTTAAGATGTTCTTTTTATATTTAATGGTAATGTTTTGTTGGGGTGACATGAAGAATTAATAAACTCTTTATTATTAAATCATTAATTTATGTTTATTTTGATCCATAATTTATGATCATAAGATCAAGTTACCTTAGGGATAACAGCGTAATTGTTTTTTAGAGCTCATATTGACAAAGCAGATTGCGACCTCGATGTTGGATTAAGAAAAATTTTGGGTGCAGTAGCTCAATGATTAGGTCTGTTCGACCTTTAAATTCTTACATGATCTGAGTTCAGACCGGCGTGAGCCAGGTCGGTTTCTATCCTAAGATTTAATAAATTCATATTAGTACGAAAGGACCTTATGAATGGAATATTTTTTCTATTTTGATTAAAGTTAATTGTTACTATTTTGACAGATTAATGTGTTGAATTTAGATTTCATTTATGTGGATTTATTCTACAAATAGTATTGATATATTATGATTTATTAATATTTATTTTAAATTTTCTTTTTTTGATTATTTGTGTTTTAATTAGTGTAGCCTTTTTAACTTTATTAGAACGAAAGGTATTAGGCTATGTTCAGATTCGAAAAGGTCCAAATAAGGTTGGGTTTATTGGTATTCCTCAGCCTTTTAGTGATGCTATTAAATTGGTTTGTAAGGAACAACCAATTCCTATTATGTCAAATTATTTGCTTTATTATTTTTCTCCTATCTTTAATTTAATAATTTCTTTAATTATTTGAGTAATTTTTCCTTATTTGACTTATATATGTTCATTTTCTTATGGGTTTTTATTTTTTTTATGTTGTACTAGATTAGGTGTTTATACTGTAATAATTGCTGGTTGATCTTCTAATTCAAATTATTCATTATTAGGTTCTTTACGTTCTGTTGCTCAAACTATTTCCTATGAAGTAAGACTAGCTTTAATTTTATTATCTTTAATTATTTTGATTGATAGTTTTAATATATTGAATTTTATGAATTATCAATTTTATTGTTGATTTATTATTATTTCTTTTCCTTTAGCTTTATCTTGTTTTGCCTCTTGTTTGGCAGAGACTAATCGGACTCCTTTTGATTTTGCTGAAGGTGAGTCTGAGTTGGTTTCTGGATTTAATATTGAATATGGTGCTGGTGGATTTACTTTAATTTTTTTAGCTGAATATACTAGAATTATTTTTATAAGTATATTATTTACTTTAATTTTTTTGGGGGGTGATTTTTATTCTTATTCTTTTTTTATTAAGCTTTCTTTTATATCATTTTTATTTATTTGAGTTCGTGGAACTTTACCTCGTTTTCGTTATGATAAGTTAATATATTTAGCTTGAAAGAGTTATTTACCTTTATCTTTAAATTTTTTTATTTTCTTTGTTGGGTTTAAGATTTTATTGATTTCATATATTTAGTGAAATTTTTTTAGAATTAATAAGTTAATAGAAGAATTAAACTTCTAGTTTTATGTTTTCAAAACATATGCTTTTCTTAAGCTAATTAACTTAATTTAATTATTCTTTAATTATTTTGTCTCATATATTGGCTACATGAATATTAATTAAAAAATAGGAAAAATAAATAATTGTTAAAATTTGCCCTGTTATAATATAAGGTTCTTCAACTGGTCGTTTCCCAATTCATGTTAATAGAAATACAACAATTACTATTATTCAAAAAAATAATTGATTAATTGGATAAAATTGAATTCCACGAAACTTTGTCTTATTATAAAATGGTAGAATTATTAAAATACTAATTGATAAAAATAATGCAATAACTCCTCCTAATTTATTAGGAATAGATCGTAAAATGGCATAAGCAAATAAGAAATATCATTCTGGTTGAATATGAACTGGTGTAACAAGAGGATTTGCTGGTACAAAATTATCTGGGTCTCCTAAAATATAAGGGTTAATTAAACATAATAAAATTAATAAAGATGTTATAATTACAAATGTAATTGAATCCTTAAATGTAAAGTAGGGGTGGAAAGGAATTTTATCAATGTTACTATTTAATCCGATTGGGTTATTTGAACCTGTTTGATGTAAAAAAAATAAATGAATCGCAGCTATAGCCGCAACTACAAATGGTAAAACAAAATGAAATGTAAAGAAGCGATTTAGTGTTGCGTTGTCAACAGCAAATCCCCCTCAGACTCATTGAACTAAATCTGTTCCTAGATATGGAATTGCTGATAATAAATTTGTAATTACTGTTGCCCCTCAAAAAGATATTTGTCCTCAAGGTAAAACATATCCTATAAATGCAGTTGCTATAACTAAAAATAAAATAATTGTTCCAATTATTCATGTATGTATATATATAAATGAACCATAATAAATTCCTCGTCCTACATGCAAATAAATACAAATAAAAAATATAGATGCTCCATTTGCATGTAATGTTCGAATAATTCAACCATTATTTACATCTCGACAAATATGAATAACTCTTCTAAATGCTATTTCAATATTAGGGGTATAATGTATAGCTAAAAATAATCCAGTAATAATTTGGATAATTAAACATAATCCTAATAGTGATCCAAAGTTTCATCAGAATGAAATGTTTGTGGGTGCTGGTAAATCAACCAAAGAATTATTTAAAATTTTAATTAGTGGGTGTTTTAATCGTAAAGGTTTATTCATTAGTGTAATTATATTATTTTTCGGATAGGCCCCTGGTTAATATTAGTAATTTTTACTACTGCTACTAGTGCAAGAAATAGATAAATTATTATTATTATAGTAATAGTTATTGTTGGCTTATTATATAATTTTTCTAAAGATATAGATATTTCTTGATAATTAATTGAATTATTAATATTTATAGTTTCTGTATTTTTAATTGGATCTAAAAATATTGTTTTATCTACAACAATTAAAATTACTGTAGTAATAATTATTATAAATATTGAAATAAGTATAATAATAGATTTAGGTTTAAATAATTCATTTGATGCAATTCTTGTAATATAAATAAATAGAACTAATATACCACCAAGAAACGTTAAGAATAAAATATAAGATAATCAAAAACTTTCTATTATTGTCCCCATAATTAAGCCAACAATAAAAGTTTGAATAATAATAAATATTATTATTGATATTGGGTGGTTTAATTTAATAAAATTAATATTTATTATGTTTGATAATGCTATAATAATTATTTTAATCATTTCAGGGGTTAGTTTATTAAAATATCGGTTTTGGGTATCGAGGATAGAAAATTTTTCTACCCATGAAAGTTTTAAAAGTGGGGGACTTTCTCATTTTCGGTTTACAAGACCGACGTTTTTTATAAACTATTAAAACTAATGTATGTATTTTCTATTTTTACTTCTTTATTATTATATTTTTCTGGTGTTTACGTTTTTTCTTCAAAGCGTAAACATTTACTTATGGTTTTATTAAGATTGGAATATATTGTTCTTTCTTTATTTATGTTAATTATTGTTTTTCTTATTGAGTTTGATTATGATTATTTTTTCCCTGTAATTTTTTTAGTTTTTTCTGTTTGTGAGGGGGCTTTGGGTCTTTCTATTTTAGTTTCTATAATTCGTTCTCATGGAAATGATTTTTTTAACTCTTTTGTTTTATCTTTATGTTAAGTTATTTATTAATAATTGTTTTTTTGACCCCTCTTTGTTTTTTTCGTGGTTGTTGATGATTAATTCATTCTATAATGTTTTTTTCTAGTTTTATTTTTATGATTTTTTTTTATTCTTATGCTGATTTAAATATAGTCGGATATTTCTTTGGTTTTGATTATTTTTCTTTTATATTAATTTTATTAAGTTTTTGAATTTGTTCTTTAATGATTACTGCTAGAGGTTTAATTTATTTATCTTCTTATCATTCAAGTTTTTTTGTTTTTATTGTTTTGTTTTTATTAATTATGTTGTATTGTTCTTTTTCTAGTTTAAGTTTATTATCGTTTTATATTTTTTTTGAGTCTAGATTGATTCCTACATTATTTTTAATTTTAGGTTGAGGTTACCAGCCCGAGCGTTTACAGTCTGGTTTGTATTTAATTTTTTATACTTTAGTTGCTAGATTACCTTTGTTATTAGTTTTGTTTAGGGTTTATGATGTTTCTAGAACCCTTTATTTTCCTTTATTGTTTGATTTTGGTTCTTATTATTTTATGTTTTATATTTTCTTTATTTTAGCGTTCTTAGTTAAAATACCAATATTTTTAGTTCATCTTTGACTTCCTAAGGCTCATGTTGAGGCTCCTATTTCTGGGAGAATAATTCTTGCAGGAGTTTTATTAAAATTGGGTGGTTATGGTATTTTTCGTGTTATGAAAATTATTTCTTTTTTAGGAATTAAATTTAATTATTTTTGATTGTCTTTAAGTTTATCTGGTGGTGTTATTGTTAGATTTATCTGTTTTCGTCAAGTTGATTTAAAGTCTTTAATTGCTTATTCATCTGTTGCTCATATAAGAATAGTTATTGGTGGTTTAATAACTATAAATTGATGGGGTTGTATGGGTTCTTTTTCTTTAATAATTGGTCATGGTTTATGTTCTTCTGGTTTATTTTGTTTATCAAATATTATTTATGAACGTTTGGGTAGACGTAGATTATTAATTAATAAGGGTATAATTAATCTTATACCTGGGATATCTTTTTGATGATTTCTTTTAAGTTCATCAAATATAGCTGCTCCCCCTTCATTAAATTTGTTGGGTGAATTAAGTTTATTAAATAGTATTATTTCTTGGTCTACTTTTAGATTTTTGTTATTAATATTTTTATCTTTTTTTAGAGCTGTTTATACATTATATATATATTCTTATTCTCAGCATGGGTTTTATTATTCAGGTTTTTATACTTGTTCTTTAGGATATTTACGAGAGTATCATTTGTTATTTTTACATTGGTTACCTTTAAATATTTTATGTTTAAAGGGTGAATATTTTTATTTTTAAATTGGCCTAAATATTTTATTAAAAATATTGTTTTGTGGAATCAAAGATATGAATTTTCATTTTAGGTCATGTATTTAATATCTATTTGTTCATTAAGTTTTTTTTTCTTATTTATTTCTAGAACTTTAATTTTTATTTTAGGTATTTATTATTTAGTTTTTGATTATAGAGTTTTTATTGAATGGGAGGTTTTTAGTTTAAATAGTTCTATAGTAATTATAACATTTATTTTTGATTGAATATCTCTTATTTTTATATCTTTTGTTATGTATATTTCTTCTTTAGTAATTTATTATAGAGAGGATTATATATCTGGTGAAAAGAATATTAATCGTTTTATTATAATTGTTTTAATATTTATTTTATCTATAGCTTTTTTAATTATTAGTCCAAATTTAATTAGAATTTTATTAGGTTGAGATGGTTTGGGCTTAGTTTCTTATTGTTTAGTTATTTACTATCAGAATGTAAGGTCTTATAATGCTGGTATATTAACTGCTTTATCTAATCGAATTGGTGATGTTTCTATTTTGATTTCAATTGCTTGAATATTAAATTTTGGTAGTTGAAATTATATTTGTTATTGTAATTTTATTTCTGATTCTTTTGAAATAAGGATTATTACTATATTAGTTATTCTTGCTTCTATAACTAAGAGAGCTCAAATCCCTTTTTCTTCTTGACTTCCAGCAGCTATAGCTGCTCCTACTCCTGTTTCTGCTTTGGTTCATTCTTCTACTCTTGTTACTGCTGGTATTTATTTATTGATTCGTTTTAGTTCTATATTGTATATTTATAATTTAGGTTGATTTTTGTTATTAATTGGTTGTATAACTATATTTATAGCTGGTTTAGGGGCTAATTTTGAATTTGATTTGAAAAAGATTATTGCTCTTTCAACTTTAAGTCAACTTGGTTTAATAATGAGAATTTTATCTATAGGTTATTTAAAGCTTGCTTTTTTTCATTTATTATCTCATGCTTTATTTAAGGCTTTATTATTTATATGTGCAGGTTCAATAATTCATAATTTAAAGGATTCTCAGGATATTCGTTTTATAGGTTCAGTTGTTAATTTTATACCTTTAACTTCTATTTGTTTTAATGTTTCTAGTTTATCTTTATGTGGTATACCTTTTTTGGCTGGTTTTTATTCAAGGGATTTAATTCTTGAGATGGTTTGTTTAAGATGAATTAATCTTTTAATTTATTTTTTGTTTTTTATTTCAACTGGATTAACAGCTTCTTACTCTTTTCGTTTAATTTATTATTCAATATCAAGTGATAATAATTTTTATTCTAATTTTTGCTTTAATGATGGAATATATTTTATTTCTTTTTCTATATTATCTTTATTATTTATTGCTGTTCTTGGCGGTAGATTTTTATCTTGATTAATTTTTCCTATTCCTTATATAATTGTTTTACCTTATTATTTAAAATTTTTAACAATTTTAGTGGTTATTTTAGGTTCATATTTAGGTTATTGTATTTCTAGTATTAATTTTTCTTTTGATTTATTTTCTTTAAGTATATTTTCTTTTGTTAGATTTTCTGGTTCAATATGATTTATACCATATATTTCAACAAATTTAATTAGATATTTTCCTTTAAGTTTTGGTTATTATTCATTGAAGTCTTTTGATTATGGTTGAGGTGAATTTTTTGGAGGTCAGGGATTATATAGATTATTTATTTATTTAATAAATTACATTCAGGATTTTTATGATTCAAATTTTAAAATTTATTTATTAATTTTTATTTTTTGAATATTTATTTTGATTATATTATTTTTTATTTAACCTAAATAGCTTATATAGAGTGTGACATTGAAGATGTTAAGGAATTATGTTTAATTTTAGGTGTATTTATAAATATAGAATATTATTTTTACAGTGAAAATGTAATGTTTTTTTTTAAAACTATATAAATAAAAAAAATGTTAATGGATTTTAACCACTATTATAAAAAGTTAGCAGCTTTTATATTTTCTTTACATTTCCTTAATTGGAACTTTTAGTTCAATTATATTATTAACAGTAATATGCCTCTTTTTGGCTTCAATTAATTAAAATAAGGGTATATAATGTACCATATTTTCAGGTCAAAACTGATTGCAATGATTGCTTCTTATTCATTTAAGGTTAATTGAATTACTCAATATTTTTCGAATGCAACCCGAATGTTATAGTTAACTATAACCCTTTAATTTGCTCATTGTAAAGCTCCTTGTTTTCATTCATAATATAATCCCCCTAATAATACTATAATGAAAAATATTGTGGATATTGTTCATAATAAAATATTTGATGTTTTGAAAATGATTACAATAGGTAAAATTAATGCAATTTCTACATCAAAAATTATAAAAATTACTGCAATTATAAAAAATTGTAATGAAAATGGTATTCGGGCTGATCTTTTTGGGTCAAATCCACATTCAAATGGTGATCTTTTTTCTCGATCATTAATTAATTTTTTTGATAGTACTGTTGCAATTAATATAACAATTATTGGAATAGAAAATCTAATTAAAATTCTTGTATATGTAATTATAATTATTTTTCTTGATTATTAATCAAACTTTTTAATTGGAAGTTAAATGTACTATTTATACTAGAAAAATAATTATCTACCTCATCAGTAGATTGAAATATATAAAAATAGTCAGACTACATCTACAAAGTGTCAATATCATGCTGCAGCTTCAAATCCAAAATGATGATTTGGTGAGAATTGATTATTTTTATGTCGAATTAAACATGTAGTTAAGAAGATTGTACCAATAATTACATGTAAACCGTGGAATCCTGTAGCAACGAAAAATGTTGATCCATAGATTGCATCAGCTATAGTAAAAGGTGCTTCTCAATATTCATATGCTTGTAATATTGAAAAATATATTCCTAGAAGAACTGTAAAAAATAAACCTTGAGATGCTTGAGTGTGATTTGCTTCTATAATTCTATGATGTGCTCATGTTACAGTAATTCCTGAAGCTAATAGGATTGCTGTATTAAGTAGTGGGATTTGTATAGGATTAAAAGGTTTAATTCCTATAGGTGGTCATATTATTCCAATTTCAATTGTTGGTGTCAATCTTCTACTAAAGAATGCTCAAAAGAAGGAAAAAAAGAATAAAACTTCTGATGCAATAAATAAAATTATTCCTCATCGTAATCCAATTGATACAATTCTTGTATGTAATCCCTGATAAGTTCCTTCTCGGATTACATCTCGTCATCATTGGATTATTGTGAATAATGTAATTGTTAATCCAAAAATTAATAAGTTAATATTAAATGTATGAAATCATTTTACTAATCCTGAAGCTATAATTATTGCTCCTATTGCTCCTGTCAATGGTCAAGGTCTATAATCTACTATGTGGAATGGATGATTTGATTGGGTTGTTATCATGAGTTTAATATACTTCTCTAGAATATAAGGTTCTTAAGATTGAAAATACATAAGCTTGAATTAAGGCTACTGCTGATTCTAAAATTAATAATATTATTTGTCCAATAATTAAAATTGAAATCAAGTTTAATATTATTGATGGTCCTGTATTACCTAATAATGTAAGTAATAGGTGTCCAGCAATTATATTTGCTGCTAATCGTACAGCTAAAGTTCCTGGTCGAATAAAATTACTAATTGTTTCAATTATTACTATAAATACTATAAGTGCTGGTGGTGTTCCTTGTGGAACTAGATGAGCAAATATATGGTTAGTATAATTAATTCATCCAAATACTATAAATCTTAATCATAAAGGTAGTGAGATAGTAAATGTTAATGTTAAATGACTAGTTCTTGTAAAAATATATGGAAATAAACCTATAAAGTTATTTAATATTATTATAATAAATATTGAAATAAAAATAAATGTTATTCCATTAAATGAATTTTTTCCTAGTATTATTTTAAATTCATTATGTAGGGTTAAATTAATTTTATTTCATATATTTTGAATGCGTGATGATATTAATCAATATATTGATGGAATAAAAAATAATCCAATAAATGTACTAGTTCAATTTAATGAAAGATTAAAAATGTTAGTTGATGGATCAAAAGTGGAAAATAAATTTGTTATCATTTTCAATTTATTTTTTTTTCTTTTATTGTTCTTTTTTTAAAATTTTTTATAATATTAGGTTTATAAGAGAAGAAATTTATTTGATTAAATATAATTATTATAATTGAAAATAAAATAAATAGTGTAAATCATATAATTGGTGATATTTGAGGAATTTAGTTAATACCTCATCAGAAGTATATGTTAATTTACTATATTTTGGTTTAAGAGACCATTACTTACTTTCAGTCATCTGATGCTCAAGGTGTACTAATATAATGTTAGTTATTTTAGATTGACACTCTAATGTTATACTTTAACTAACTCCTTATATTGTTTTGGATAATCATTTAATAAATAAATTTACTGAAGTTCTTTCAATTACAATTGGTATAAATCTATGATTAGCTCCACAAATTTCTGAACATTGACCGAAGAAAAGTCCTGGTCGATTAATTGAAAATGTTCCTTGGTTTAATCGTCCGGGTGTAGCATCAATTTTAATTCCAAGTGCTGGAATTGCTCATGAATGGAGGACATCTGATGCTCTAGTTAAAATCGGGACTTCTGTATTTATTGGTAAGATTGTACGATTATCAACTTCTAATAATCGAAATCTATTTTTTTTAATATCTCTATTTTGAATTATATAAGTATCAAATTCCACATTTATAAAGTCTGAATATTCATATCTTCAGTATCATTGTCGTCCAATTGTTTTGATTGTAATTATTGCATCTATTGAATCATCCAAAATATATAATAATCGTAATGATGGTAGTGCAATAAAAATTAATGTAATGGCTGGTAATGTTGTTCAAATTGTTTCAATTGAATGTTCATGTAATATATTTCGGTTTGTAAAATTAATAATTAATATATATCTTAATGAATATCCAACAATTATTGTAATTATTAATAGTAAAATTATAGTGTGGTCATGAAAGAATAATAATTGTTCTATTAAAGGTGAAGCTCCATCTTGTAGTGATAGATTTAATCATGTTGCCATTATTCTAATAAAAGGTCAGACCTTTATTTTTAGAGCTTAAATCTATTGCACTAATCTGCCATATTAGAATCTAAAAATTATAGGTAATTCTGAGTATCTATGTTCTGCAGGTGGATTATTTTGTAATCATTCTGTAGATCTTCTTATATTATTTCTAAATAGAATTGTTCGATTTATAATTATTCTTTCTCATATGATTAAAATAAATATAATGATTCCTATAATAGAAATTATAGATCCAATACTAGAAATTACATTTCATGATGTATATGCATCTGGATAATCTGAATATCGTCGTGGTATTCCAGCTAATCCAAGAAAGTGTTGTGGAAAGAATGTTATATTTACTCCAATAAATATAATAGTGAATTGTATTTTTAATCATAAATTATTTATGGTTAATCCTGTAAATAATGGATATCATTGAATAATTCCTCCTATAATTGCAAATACTGCTCCTATAGATAAAACATAATGGAAGTGTGCTACTACATAGTAAGTATCATGTAGTACAATATCTAAAGATGAATTTGCTAATACTAATCCTGTTAATCCACCAATTGTAAATAAAAAAATAAATCCAAGAACTCATAATAATGTTGGATTAAAGTTAAATTTAGTTCCATAAAGGGTTGCTAGTCATCTAAATACTTTAATTCCTGTTGGTACTGCAATAATTATTGTTGCTGATGTAAAGTATGCTCGTGTATCAACATCTATCCCTACTGTAAATATATGGTGTGCTCATACAATAAATCCTATTAATCCAATAGATAGTATTGCATAGATTATCCCTAAAGTTCCAAATGATTCAATTTTTCCACTTTCTTGACAGACAATATGTGAAATAATTCCAAATCCTGGAAGAATTAAGATGTAAACTTCTGGGTGTCCAAAAAATCAAAATAAGTGTTGATAAAGGATTGGATCTCCTCCTCCGGCAGGGTCAAAAAATGATGTGTTTAGATTTCGATCAGTTAATAGTATTGTAATTGCTCCCGCTAATACTGGTAAAGATAATAGTAATAGTAAAGCTGTAATTGCTACAGATCAAACAAATAATGGTGTTTGATCTAGTGATATTCTTTTTGACCGTATATTAATCACTGTTGTAATGAAATTTACTGCTCCTAAAATTGATGAGATACCTGCTAAATGTAAAGAAAAAATAGCTATATCAACTGAGGTTCCTCCATGGGCAATTACTCCTGCAAGTGGTGGGTAAACTGTTCATCCGGTACCTACTCCTCTATCAATTATTGATGATGAAATTAATAGTGTTAATGATGGAGGTAGTAACCAAAAACTTATATTATTTATTCGAGGGAAGGCTATATCTGGGGCTCCAATTATTAAAGGTACAAGTCAATTACCAAATCCTCCAATTATAATAGGTATTACTATAAAAAAAATCATTACAAATGCATGAGCTGTAATAATTACATTATAAATTTGATCATCTCCAATTAAATATCCTGGTTGTCCTAATTCTGCACGAATAATTATACTTATTGATGTTCCTACTATTCCAGATCAAGCTCCAAATATAAAATATAAGGTTCCAATATCCTTATGATTTGTTGAGAATAGTCATTTTTGCGGTGAGATGACTGAATTTGTAGGTGGTAGACTGTAAATCTACTTATGGAAATGTTTCCTCTCACCAATTTAGACTATTGGCCTTATATTCAATTATGATTCTAGACTGCAATTTTAGAGGTGTAAAGTTAAATTACTAAGGCCTAAAAGATTACCTTTTAATTATAACTTTGAAGGTTATTAGTTTGTTTAACTTAAGTCCTTAATATAATGAAATTAAGGTTGGTGAACAAGCTAAACTTATTGTTGAAATTATTACTGTGAATGGTAAAATTAGAATTATTTTTTTATTTTTAATTCTGTTAGATCAGGAATTTTCCTTAAATGATAGAATTAATGCTGAAAATCTAATTCGTAAATAGAAATAAAGTGTAATTATCGTTAATACAACTATAATTGTTATAATTGTTGTTAATTGATTTTCAATCAATAATTGAATAACAATCCATTTAGGTAAAAATCCTAAAAATGGAGGTATCCCTCCTAGGGATAAGAGTGATAGAAATATTATAAATTTAATTTCTGGTTTTACATTACTTGTTGAGAAGATTTGATTTAAGAATGATAAATTTATGCTTTTAAACATAAAAATTAAGATTATTCTTAGTAGTGAGTATACTAAAAAATATAATTCTCATACGTTTTCTCTAACAATTAATGATCCAATTATTCATCCTAAATGTCTGATTGATGAATATGCTATGATTTGCTTTAATGATGTTTGGTTTAATCCTCCTATTGCTCCTATAAAGATTCTTAAATATTTGACTAAGAAAATAAATCTTCTTGGTTGAAGACAATAGGATAAAACTATTATAGGGGCAATTTTTTGCCATGTTATCAGAATTAAGCAATTCATTCATCTTGTTGCTCTCATTACTTCTGGAAACCAAAAGTGAAATGGAGCAGCTCCAATTTTTAATAATAATCTCGATGAGATTAATATGGATGGGATTATTTGTTTTTCCCATCTAGTTGGATATTTTATTTGAATCAGCAAAATTGAAAATAACAATATTGTAGATGCTATTGCTTGTACAATAAAGTATTTAATTGCTGATTCATTTATTATCGCATTTTTATTATTTGTTAATATGGGAGTAATCGAGAGTAAGTTGATCTCTAGTCCTATTCAAACTCCAAATCAGGAGTTTGATGAAATGGACAGGATCGTTCCTATCAACACCGTTGATAGGAAGAGAAGTTTTTTAGAGTTGTTGTTCATTAAAAAGGAGAGGATTGATGCCTCTATAGATGGGATATGAACCCATTAGCTTAAATTAGCTTACCTTTTTTTTACATTAAGGGGTAAGATGCACATTAGTTTTTGATACTAATGGAGATAGTTTAATTCTATCTTATGTAATGACAATGGAGGTAATTTTAACTACTTTTTTTACCCTATCAAGATAATCCTTTAATCAGGCACCCCATT